ATTTCACTATATTTCTTACCGGGAACAGGGCCTATCACAAGAATATTTTTTTTATCGGGACGATAACTCTGAAAAGAAAGATTTCCTATCTTTTCTTTCAACTCAGGAGAAATACGGTCGGGCGGCGCTAATTCGAATCCCTCGGGCAAAATAAGAACAGCACCCACATTTAACCCTCCCTTTTTCCCATTACCAAGAACTTGTTTCAGTTGCATATCATAAGGAATTCGAAGAACTGCTTCAAATACAGTATCGGGAAGCACAGTTTGGGGAACTTCAATATCCACGGGCTTATTAGCTAAATGGCAATTGGCACATACAATTCGTCCGGTTGCTTCTCGTGGGTTTTCATAACCCTGCTGCGCAAAAATGGGATATGCATTTGAAATAGATGTCCGAGTTATTACGTATATCATGATCGATACAGAAATCGATCGAATCATCTGTTCCTTTACCCAAGAAAAAGTATTTCTATTTTCCATATCCAATCGCAGATCCCAGAATTTCTACAATAAATTAGATAGGTAGCTAAGCTAATCTAGTTCCCTATACACGAGTCTGTTGTCATTCTACTGCAACAGTTGTACTGGAATGATGAATACCTTGAGCAGGTAGAAATAGAAAGAATTTTGCTAAAATGGAAAAGGGCTTTCTTTCTAAAGGAAGAAAGATGCTAATTTGATTAATATCAGGAAATCGAATGAGTTTATGCTTCACTAATTGAATGATAAATGACTACAAGCGAAGGAGATAGACGGTTTAAAGAAAAAAAGATCCAAAATTTAAAACATGTATCTAGAATCACTGGAAAACTACAAACAAAAATAGTGAAAATTAGCTCATTAGGAGCCCATCCAAGATCGTTGTAGACCCAACGAATTAGTAGTTCCCAACCGCGGGTGGAGTGAAATCCAACAAAAAAATCAGTAACTAAAAGAATCAAAAAAGCTTTTATTGAGTCATTTAAGTTATAGAAGAATTCCTGAACCCAAGAATTCAAAATGACAAGTTCCTCTTTACCCAGAAAAAAAGAACCACTTAGAATAGCCAAACAGATTATATTTGTCGAGAAATGCAAAATGATATGGAGATGATCCTCATTATCTATTTTGACCAATTGTATTATTTCCTTGTGTATTCCTATAGGAGGTTTTTGTACATGTGTCTTCGGTTTCTCTTTTATCATTTCGTCCAAGAGAAAAAGTTCTTCTAATTCTATGAATCTTTCTAGAACCTTTTTCTCTTGAATATCAGTTAAGAGAGTTTCAGATTGCCTGGTATTCCACCAATTCTTAATCCAAAGTTCCAGACATTTGTTAAAAGAGAAAGAGACTCCCCAGGGCAAAAGTACGATAAATACAAGATATAGGAAAGAAGGCAATGCTTTCTTTTTTTTCATTTTTGATCTGTAAATTGAGTTGTTAATGAATCTGCTTCATTCGCTGACTCTATTTCATTCGCTGACTCTATATGATATTTCTTTTTATTTGAAGCAAAAATTCTATAACAAGGTTTGAGACCTTGTATCTATTCCTCTTTTTTGTATACTAGTGGAATTTCATTGCATTGGGTTCTTTCTTAGATCTAGATGGAGTGGAATAGAGAAATAGAATAAAAAAAAAAGCCCTTTCAGATGAAAATGGAAGAATATTATGCCATATATCTCACTTGGACAAAACAAATTAGAAGCAATTTTCTCTTATCCTCGTTTGTTCCTTTCTTTAGATAAATACTCAAAAATCTCCTTACAATAACGAATCCAATTCATTCAATTCATTTCAAAAAAATGAAATCGGTATTCAAAATACTTCAATTGGTACGCGCAAGAAATAGGCCAATTCGGCAGCTTTTTGTTCAATTTCTCGTGGAGTAAAAAACTTCTCATCAGTACGAGTCAAGGGAATGACCCCCTGGCCCCGGATTTCCATATAAAGGATACGACGAGGATAAAGACCCTCTTTAACCTGAATTCTAATTGATTGGATATCCCGCATAAGGAATCGAAGGAAGACGCGACGTTTTATTCCAGGGAATCCCCAACGAAAAATGCACACTATTCCCTCTTTTCTATCGAATCGGTCATAACCACTGCCTACATTCCACAAAATAGTGCACCACAAGTAGGAGCTAATGAATAGGCCCGCGATTCCGTAGAAAGACATCACGACCCCCTGTGGAAAAAAAAGAATTTGTTGAGATGGAAGTACAGATATCATATTCTTACCAAGATAACTGGAAGCCCCAACCGATAAAAATCCTAGTGAACCTAGAAAAAGAATACAGGCCCAGAAAAAATTACCTCTTTTTCGAGAACCTTTTAGAAGTTCTATCCATATGTGTTCTGATCGCCAATTCATATTAGATATACTAAATCCAGCAGCGGTCGATTGAAATTGAGAGAATAAGCTAAATGATTTTGACTTTACTTTTTTTGATTCTGAAATCGCCTTCAGTAACTAGTACTCCTGTGAAATAATTGGTTAGATACATTGACTTTCTATTCAAAAAATATCTGTTGATCTACTTAAAATAAAACTCGCTATACCCGGCTCCGCATATGCATGCATTTATGCTCGTAGCCTATATCCGCATCCATAGCCGTTTTTCATTTGTGTGTAGAAAGAGCCACATACCCTACCATATTATATTACTTACACTAAAAAATATCTGTATTATGATCCTGCGTGGAAATACATTGAGAAAATTCGGCCCCATCGGTTCTAGACAATCTTATTTTTCTGCACATAAAGAAATAAAGAAGCCATTGCAATTGCCGGAAATACTAAGCCTACTAAAGGCACGAAAATAGAAGGTAAGTTAAAATCCGTCATAGAATAGGTGTCTCAATTCAAATTTACTATTTCTATCTATTCGAAAAATATCTTAGGATTCTTATAATATAATTAAGTATATCTATTATAAGGAATATTGACTATTGTATTTTTTAGTTTGCAAAATAAAGATTTTTTATAGAATACTATAGAATACTTTAGTATTCTATAAAAAAAAATGAATGGAATGGATAATAAGAAAATTGCAAAAAAGGAGATTAAAAAGATTTGATTTTTCTTTTCCCGTCCTCATGGCCTTTCTATCCTTCTAATCGAACTTGAAATTGGATTCAAAAGAAAGCGATTGTGAAAATGAAATACCTCTTTCAGAATACCCTTTTAAAAAGGTCTCAGTACGACTTTTAGTCGAATGCGCCCATTTCGAATCCTAAATCAGTTTCGTCTACCTACTTCCACATGCAATACTTCTTCAACCACTCTCGGACCCCCACAAACGCAAGATGCGCGTCAGGTTTTGAAATAAGGATATCCCCCAACCCCAGTATACCGAAACTCGCTCTTATCCTATCCCACCGGTTGTAAGGATTCATACATAGGGCTTTTTAGTTGATTGATAGTGCCGTAAAGTTGAAGCTTTTTTAGACTTTTTTATTAAGCTGTAATTTCCTTCCTGCATACGTGCTCCTCTATCCTCTAGAAGCTCATACAATAATGCGCGGTAAAGGCGGAAAAATAGCATACTCAATCAAAATCAAAGGGCAAATTCTCTTACCTACTACAGATCTCATACTACCCCCTTAGACTTTTTAAGGCGATATACCACCCAAAGGGTATGAAAATGCCGGGTGGAGTTAGCTTTTCGACGAAAACCCGTCCCGTGCAGCGAAGTCCTGTTAGTAAGACCCCGCGCAAGACACAAGAATGGATTATAGAAGAATATTATTCCGAATACTCCTCCGGACGCGTATAGTAGCATTGCGATTCCTAATCTTTTTTCATTGATTCTTTCCCAATAAATAAAGACTTTTTCTGTAAATACTGCGTATTTGATTCCATTATCATATGATAATACTATATTTGTATTTATTTATTGTATTATACCTTTATATATTCTAAATATATAGAATAGAGGAATCTCGATTTGTCAAGTCTCATGATCGTATCAAGATCTATTTTTATTCGGCTCAATCTTTTTTTTAAGATTGAGCCGAGTTTAATTGCAATCAATTAGAAGAATAAAGAAGAATTACTGCATTTCGTAACTGCTTTTTTCTCTTTCTATTTCGCTTCTTTTTTATTTAGACCTTCTTTATATCTAGTTTTATCTACTTATCTATAGTATCTACCGGCTCGAACTCAAATTTGATCGCCTTCCATATTTCACAAGCTGCGGCTAGTTCAGGACTCCATTTGCAAGCTGCTCGGATAATTTCATTACCTTCACGAGCAAGATCGCGCCCTTCGTTACGAGCTTGTACACAAGCTTCTAAAGCCACCCGATTAGCTACTGCACCAGGTGCATTTCCCCAAGGATGTCCTAAAGTTCCTCCACCAAATTGTAATACGGAATCATCTCCAAAGATTTCGGTCAGAGCTGGCATATGCCAAACATGAATACCCCCTGAAGCCACCGGTATAACACCTGGCATAGATACCCAGTCCTGAGTGAAAAAGATACCGCGAGCACGATCTTTTTCAATAAAATCATCGCGCAATAAATCAACAAAACCTAAAGTCATTTCGCGTTCCCCTTCTAACTTACCTACTACTGTACCGGCGTGGACATGATCTCCCCCAGACATACGCAATGCTTTAGCTAATACACGAAAATGCATACCATGATTTTTCTGTCTATCAATAACTGCATGCATTGCCCGGTGAATGTGAAGAAGTAGGCCATTGTCGCGGCAATAATGAGCCAAAGTAGTATTTGCGGTGAATCCCCCAGTTAAGTAGTCATGCATTACAATAGGAACCCCTAATTCCCTCGCAAATATAGCTCTCTTCATCATTTCTTCGACTGTACCTGCAGTCGCATTCAAGTAATGCCCCTTGATTTCACCGGTTTCGGCCTGTGATTTATAAATTGCTTCGGCACAAAAGACAAAACGGTCCCTCCAGCGCATAAATGGTTGTGAGTTTACGTTTTCATCATCTTTGGTAAAATCAAGTCCACCGCGTAGACACTCATAACACGCTCTACCGTAATTTTTTGCGGATAATCCCAATTTTGGTTTAATAGTACATCCCAAAAAAGGACGGCCGTACTTGTTCAACTTATCCCTTTCAACTTGGATACCATGAGGCGGACCTTGGAAAGTTTTTGAATAAGTAGGGGGAATTCGCAGATCCTCCAGACGTAGAGCGCGTAGGGCTTTGAAACCAAATACGTTACCCACAATGGAAGTAAACATGTTAGTAACAGAACCCTCTTCAAATAGGTCTAATGGATAAGCTACATAAGCGATAAATTGATTTTCCTCCCCAACAACGGGCTCGATGTGATAGCATCGCCCTTTGTAACGATCAAGACTGGTAAGTCCATCAGTCCAAACAGTTGTCCATGTACCAGTAGAAGATTCGGCAGCTACTGCAGCCCCTGCTTCTTCGGGCGGAACCCCGGGCTGAGGAGTTACTCGGAATGCTGCCAAGATATCAGTATCCTTGGTTTCATACTCCGGGGTGTAATAAGTCAATTTATAATCCTTAACACCAGCTTTAAATCCAACACTTGCTTTAGTTTCTGTTTGTGGTGACATAAGTCCCTCCCTACAACTCATGAATTAAGAATTCTCACAACGACAGGGTCTACTCGATATGGATTAGGCGTAAATGAAACCTTTGCAAAAATCTTTTAAAACAAAAAGGGTATTCAATTAATATCAACTCATTAAAGAAAATGGAGGGCATGCTTAAGTTAATGAATATGTTTCATTCATATATAATGCGTACACCCTGTGTATGTTCTATCCTATAGGAATTCTACTATAGGAATTCGATAGGAATTGAGTTGTTGTTATGGTAAGTTAACATGGTTCGTTATTAAACCATGGATTTGATTCACCAAATCCATCATTATTGTATACTCTTTGATAGATATAGCGCAACCCAAATCAATCCCTAATCCTTATTTTACAAGTTCTTAATAGGCCCCTTTCTTATTTTGAATGTAAATACCTAAATACTAAGAAAATTCTCTGTTGACAGCAATCTATGCTTCACAGTAGTATATATTTTGTATATCGAAGTCCTAGATAGGAAAGTAGAGTAGGGACAGATCCTCCACAAAAGGCGAAATGTATATGAAAAAAAAGATTGATTGAACTTTCCAACGGACTCATTCCATGAGTAAACGATTGAATGGGATTCGCTTGGGCAACGAAATCAAGTCCTCGTCCCCCTTTCTCTCTTATTGAATTAACTAATTCATTTCCTTTTGACTTTTGGATTTTTGGCTATTTTTTTGGATTTGATTTGGCATTATTCAACAAGAAAAAATTCGACAAATTCCTTTTTTTTTTGAAAATTATGTGATAATTATGAGAACCAATCCTACTACTTCTCGTCCCGGGGTTTCCACAATTGAAGAAAAAAGCATAGGGCGTATCGATCAAATTATTGGACCCGTGCTGGATATCACTTTTCCCCCGGGCAAGTTACCTTATATTTATAACGCTTTGGTAGTCAAGAGTAGAGACACTGCCGGTAAGCAAATTAATGTGACTTGTGAGGTACAACAATTATTAGGAAATAATCGAGTTAGAGCTGTAGCTATGAGTGCTACAGACGGGTTGATGAGAGGATTGGAAGTGATTGACACGGGAGCTCCTCTCAGTGTTCCAGTCGGTGGAGCTACTCTCGGACGAATTTTCAACGTTCTTGGGGAACCTATTGACAATTTGGGTCCTGTAGATATTAATGCAACATTCCCTATTCATAGATCTGCGCCTGCCTTTATCGAGCTAGATACGAAATTATCCATCTTTGAAACAGGTATTAAGGTGGTCGATCTTTTAGCTCCTTATCGACGTGGAGGAAAAATAGGACTATTTGGGGGGGCTGGAGTAGGTAAAACAGTACTCATCATGGAATTAATCAACAACATTGCTAAAGCTCATGGAGGCGTATCCGTATTTGGCGGAGTAGGGGAACGGACTCGTGAAGGAAATGATCTTTATATGGAAATGAAGGAATCCGGAGTAATTAATGAAAAAAATTTGGAGGAATCAAAGGTAGCTCTAGTCTATGGTCAAATGAATGAACCGCCGGGAGCTCGTATGAGAGTTGGTTTAACTGCCCTAACTATGGCAGAATATTTCCGAGATGTTAATAAGCAAGACGTGCTTCTATTCATCGATAATATCTTTCGTTTTGTTCAAGCAGGATCGGAGGTATCCGCCTTATTAGGGAGAATGCCCTCCGCAGTGGGTTATCAACCTACTCTTAGTACAGAAATGGGTTCTTTGCAAGAAAGAATTGCTTCTACAAAAAAGGGATCCATAACTTCGATCCAAGCAGTTTATGTACCTGCGGACGATTTGACCGACCCTGCTCCTGCCACAACATTTGCACATTTGGATGCTACTACCGTACTTTCCAGAGGATTAGCTTCCAAGGGTATTTATCCAGCAGTAGATCCTTTAGATTCAACCTCAACTATGTTACAGCCTCGGATCGTTGGCAACGAACATTATGAAACTGCGCAAAGAGTTAAGGAAACTTTACAACGTTACAAAGAACTTCAGGACATTATCGCAATTCTTGGGTTGGATGAATTATCAGAGGAGGATCGTTTAACTGTAGCAAGAGCACGAAAAATTGAACGTTTCTTATCACAACCGTTCTTTGTGGCAGAAGTTTTTACCGGTTCTGCAGGAAAGTATGTTGGTCTTGCAGAAACAATTAGGGGATTTCAACTAATCCTTTCCGGAGAATTAGACGGCCTACCCGAACAAGCTTTTTATTTGGTGGGTAACATCGATGAAGCTAGCACGAAAGCTATAAACTTAGAAGAGGAGAACAAATTGAAGAAATGAAATTAAATCTTTATGTACTAACTCCTAAGCGAATTATTTGGGATTGTGAAGTGAAAGAAATCATTTTATCTACTAATAGTGGCCAAATTGGCGTATTACCAAACCACGCCCCCATTAACACAGCTGTAGATATGGGTCCTTTGAGAATACGCCTCCTCAACGACCAATGGTTAACGGCGGTTCTGTGGAGCGGTTTTGCGAGAATAGTTAATAATGAGATCATCATTTTAGGAAATGATGCGGAACTGGGTAGTGACATTGATCCGGAAGAAGCTCAACAGGCACTTGAAATAGCCGAAGCTAACTTGAGTAGAGCTGAGGGTACGAAAGAGTTGGTTGAAGCGAAGCTAGCTCTCAGACGAGCTAGGATACGAGTCGAGGCTATCAATTGGATTCCCCCATCCAATTGAATACAATCCAATGGTTTAGTTGATACAAAGAAAAAGGGAAGAGGGGTAGAAAAAGTTATTAGATAGCGAAGCGAAGTAAGTCCAATGCTATCTAGTAATTTTTCTACCTACCTACCTACTATTGGATTTGAACCAATGACTCCCGCCGTATGAAAGCAATACTCTAACCACTGAGTTAAGTAGGCAATTTATCACCACAAAGGAAGACCCATTACTTCGATCGATTATAGATCGAATCCTTTTTATAAGCAATACTGCTCCGTTATTGGTATGTTATATAGTAAACAGATCAAAGGGATATCCTCTGGCATTAGAGAATATTCATCTTGACAAGAAATTATCTATATGTTAAGATATCTCTGACAAGGGCTATAGCTCAGTTCGGTAGAGCAACTCGCTTACACGTGCGCCAATGCTTTTCAAGGGAGCTTATTATGCAATGAACATAATTGATCTTATTGCAAAATCAATGTCTTACTTCATGGATTCGAGAGAATAGGAGAACAGTAGCCTGACAAACAGTCGGTTCAGTCCGATTCAGGTGCCAATTCAGGTGCCTAATCAAATAGAACCCTTATTGATTTGCTAGTTGATAAGGTAAATATCCAGCCCACTAAATGCTAGGCGTAATGAGGATAAGGGCCTCCAAAAAACTTCTTTTCGTTCTATGAACTTTAAGGTGTATGAAGTCTCATAGTCAACTCTTGCAGCGGAACGATAGAGACTCCATTTCACTTAGGTTGATTTAATTTAGGCCGGAGGCAGACCTAAGTCAAGGTAATCCTCCTTTGAAACACTTTGGTATTGCTCCTAGATAGATCATAATACAAATAATCAATCAGAGCACAGGGAGCCATCTCATTATCTTTCCGTAAAGAAAAACTATGGTGGACTAACTGATCTTTACATCAGTTGATGAAAGAGCCCAATGCAAAAAAATGCATGTTGGGTCTTTGAAACAGTTCGAATCATTTCGATAATAATCCGTTTGATCTGTTTTACCGAGAAGGTCTACGGTTCGAATCCGTATAGCCCTAATATGTCCTTTTTTTAGATTTTAGGATAGAGATCCTATGTTTCCTTTAGTATAGTTTTCATTTCCTCATTAGTACTTGTTTATAGACTGGACGGTCGCTTGCGCCATAGAATAGAGATAAAAGCATTACCACAGGCTCATTCATCGAAAATCTTAGAGACAGGAAAAGAAAAACGAATTTCTATCAAATCAATAGAAGGAAGGATCCCTTACCTGATTTGAATTCCATCCTCCTTCAAATAGGATATGCTCTAAGTCCCTAGACTTCCCTATAATAACTGCAATGATTTTCTCCATCTTGCGAATTCCTACTTTGTTTGAAGTATATTACTTTGCTTATATATACATTATCTAAATCGATCTACTTTCTATAAAATAGAAAAATTGAAATAAAATCCAAAAATAAAGAAAGAGTAAATAAGAAAACAGAATATTCTGTCTCATAGTTCTGAAATAGAGTTCTTTATTTTTATAGTATTACTCCTCATTAGGCTGCATACATTAGTCATCCTATCTTAATTAGGTTCTAATTATAAATAGAATGGAAATCAAAAAGAAAGGGAGTCGGGATTCCATTGGATGAATCTTTAAAGAAGACAGGGCACAGAGGAAACAAAGGCTAAACTAAGTGCTTTGATTTGAGCAAAACGGATTCTTGTTTCACCGAGGAAAAGAGAGAAGTTCTGGATAAATTGACAACGCTGACTTGAATTGACTAATTCAGTT